TTAAAAATAAGCTAAATTTAAGCTTTTGGGTTCATACCCCAAATATAAAGGAAATCCCTTTTTTTTAAAAATAAAGTGCCTGACAAAAAGGATTATTCTGATAGGATAAATTATGTAGTATTTACTACCTTTATTATATTTTATAGAATTAAACTATATCTAATAATATCAAAAATTATTGTGCTAAGCTATATCTAATAATATCAAAAATTATTGTGCATCATACACTAAAATATATTTTTAAAAAGAAATTTATAATTTCTAAAAGAATTTCATTTCTATTTTAAATTTTTTTTTATATAAATTCTAATAAAATATTTTTTATATTCATTTTATTTTTTAGAACATTAATTTCAATTTCATCAAATTCATGATTTGGTTGTTGAATCGGTTTAGAAATTAATTTATTGAGTTTTATCCCCCTAATTTCAAACTCAAAAAATTTATTTTCTTCTGAAGCATCATTGAAATATTTTCTAATTCAATCTATCGCCTCTATTAATTTTCTTTTTATTATTTTAATAAAAATAATATTTATAAACTTAGAAATAAATAATATTATTCCTATTTTAATAAATTCAACATTATTAATAAAAATAGGATCAGCCCCTTTCCATTTTTGATTCCCTAATATTATAGAAGGTTTATCTTGAATAAATTGTTTTATCCTAATAACATGACAAAAAATTTCCCCTATAATTTTAATGTCTTATTATTTTTTCGATAAATTCCTAATTATTATTTTAATTTTAAATGTAATTATTGGAGCTATCGGAGGATTAAATCAAACTTCCTTGCGAAAATTATTAGCTTTTTCTTCTATTAATAATTTAGGGTGAATAATATCTTCAATTATAATTAGTGAAAATTTATGAATATTTTATTTTTTATTTTACAGATTTTTAAATAGAATTATATGTTTTTTATTTTTTATATTAAATACTTACTTTATCAATCAATTATTTATTATAAACATAAACAATATAATTAAATTATCTTTATTGATTAATTTTCTATCTTTAGGAGGATTACCTCCATTTATTGGATTTTTTCCAAAATGAATAGTAATTAATTTTATGTTAAAAAATAAATTTTTTATTTTAACATTTATTTTTATTATAATAAGATTAATTATACTTTTATATTATATTCGAATTATTTATTCCTCCTTAATATTTAATTATTTAAAATTAAAATGATTTAAAATTAAAATTAAAAATAATAATTTTTATTTTATTAATTTTCTAAGAATAATTTCAATTTTAGGTATAATTATTAGAGCTTTTTTTTATATATAACAAGGTTTTTAAGTTAAATTAAACTAATAGTCTTCAAAATTATATATAAAGAAAAATTTCTTTAAGCCTTAGAATTCTTATTCAACTTAAAATTTGCAATTTTATATTATTTTTAACTATAAAGCTTAATAAAAGAGAATTTTTCTCGTGAATAAATTTACAATTTATCGCTTAAACCTCAGCCATTTTATTCTATTAGCGAAAATGACTTTATTCAACAAATCATAAAGATATTGGTACATTATATTTTATTTTTGGAATTTGAGCAGGAATAATTGGTACATCTTTAAGTTTACTAATTCGAGCTGAATTAGGTAATCCTGGTTCATTATTAGGAGATGATCAAATTTATAATACTATTGTAACAGCTCATGCTTTCATTATAATTTTTTTTATAGTGATACCTATTATAATTGGAGGATTTGGTAATTGATTAGTCCCTCTTATATTAGGAGCACCTGATATAGCTTTCCCCCGAATAAATAATATAAGTTTTTGATTATTACCTCCTTCTATTATACTACTAATTTCAAGTAGAATCGTAGAAAATGGAGCAGGTACTGGATGAACAGTTTATCCCCCACTTTCATCTAATATTGCCCATAGTGGAAGATCTGTAGACTTAGCAATTTTTTCTCTTCATTTAGCTGGTATTTCATCAATTTTAGGAGCAGTTAATTTTATTACAACTATCATTAATATACGACCTAATAATATGTCATTAGATCAAATACCATTATTTGTTTGAGCTGTTGGAATTACGGCACTTTTACTATTACTTTCTTTACCAGTTTTAGCAGGTGCTATTACTATATTATTAACAGATCGAAATTTAAATACCTCATTTTTTGATCCTGCAGGAGGAGGAAATCCTATCCTTTATCAACATCTATTTTGATTTTTCGGTCATCCTGAAGTTTATATTTTAATTTTACCAGGATTTGGAATAATTTCCCACATTATTTCTCAAGAAAGTGGAAAAAAAGAAACTTTTGGATGTTTAGGAATAATTTATGCTATAATAGCAATTGGATTACTAGGATTTGTAGTTTGAGCGCATGATATATTTACAGTTGGTATAAATATTGATACTCGAGCTTATTTTACATCGGCTACAATAATTATTGCTGTACCTACAGGAATCAAAATTTTTAGTTGATTACCTACCTTACATGGAACTCAAATTAATTATAGACCTTCCATACTTTGAAGTTTAGGATTTGTATTTTTATTTACAGTTGGAGGATTAACTGGAGTAATTTTAGCTAACTCATCTATTGATGTAACTCTTCATAATACTTATTATGTAGTAGCTCATTTTCATTATGTTTTATCTATAGGAGCCGTATTTGCTATCATAGGAGGATTTGTACATTGGTATCCTTTATTTACAGGCCTATCAATAAATCCATACTTATTAAAAATTCAATTTTTTACTATATTTATTGGAGTAAATTTAACTTTCTTCCCCCAACATTTTTTAGGATTAGCAGGAATACCTCGACGATACTCAGACTATCCTGATACATATACTTCATGAAATATTATTTCTTCTTTAGGATCTTACATTTCATTAATTGCAACTATATTAATATTAATTATTATTTGAGAATCATTAATTAATAAACGAATCATTTTATTCCCCTTAAATATAAATTCTTCTATTGAATGATACCAAAATCTTCCCCCAGCTGAACATTCATATAGTGAACTACCTATTTTAAGTAATTTCTAATATGGCAGACTATATGTAATGGATTTAAACCCCATTTATAAAGGAATATCCTTTTTTTAGAAATGGCAACATGATCTAATTTTAATCTTCAAAATAGAACTTCCCCTTTAATAGAACAAATTATTTTTTTTCACGATCATACTTTAGTAATTTTAATTATAATTACTATTTTAGTAGGATATTTAATAATTAGCTTACTTTTTAATTCGTATATTAATCGATATTTATTAGAAGGACAAATAATTGAACTAATTTGAACAATTTTACCAGCTATTACTTTAATTTTTATTGCTTTACCTTCATTACGACTTCTTTATCTTTTAGATGAACTAAATAATCCTTTAATTACTTTAAAATCTATTGGTCATCAATGATACTGAAGATATGAATATTCAGATTTTAATAATATTCAATTTGATTCTTATATAATTCCAATAAATGAAATAAAAAATGATAATTTTCGATTACTAGATGTTGACAATCGAATTATTTTACCAATAAATAATCAAATTCGAATTATAGTTACAGCTACAGATGTAATTCATTCATGAACTATTCCTTCTTTAGGGGTTAAGGTAGACGCAAATCCTGGACGTTTAAACCAAACTAATTTTTTTATTAATCGACCAGGAATTTTTTATGGTCAATGTTCCGAAATTTGCGGAGCAAACCATAGATTCATGCCAATTGTAATTGAAAGAATTTCAATTAAAAACTTTATTAATTGAATTAATAATTATTCTTCATTAGATGACTGAAAGCAAGTACTGGTCTCTTAAACCATTTTATAGTAAATTAGCAATTACTTCTAATGAATTTTATTTTTATAAAGAATTAGTTAAAAAATAACATAAATATGTCAAATTTAAATTATTACTTTAGTAATATTCTTTTATCCCTCAAATAATACCTATTAATTGAATATTTTCTTTCTTTTTTTTTATTTGTATTTTTATTTTATTTAATATTATAAATTATTATATTTATAATTTAAAATCTAATAATATAAAGTCTAAAAAAAATATCTCTTTAAAAAATTTAAATTGAAAATGATAAATAATTTATTCTCAATTTTTGACCCCATAACTAATTTATTTAATTTACCTATTAATTGAATTAGAACATTAATCGGTTTAATATTTTTACCTTATTCTTATTGATTAATCCCTAATCGATTTATAATATTATGAAATATAATTTTAAATACTTTACATAAAGAATTTAAAATCTTACTAGGAACAAATGGATTTAATGGATCAACTTTTATTTTTATTTCAATATTTTCTTTTATTTTATTTAATAATTTTTTAGGCCTATTTCCTTACATTTTTACTAGAACTAGTCATTTAACTCTTTCTCTCTCTATTTCTCTTCCTTTATGACTAAGATTTATATTATATGGATGAATTAATAATTCTCAACATATATTTGCCCATATAATCCCCCAAGGAACCCCTAATATTTTAATACCTTTTATAGTTTTAATTGAAACTATTAGAAATATTATTCGACCTGGAACTTTAGCAGTTCGATTAACTGCAAACATAATCACAGGTCATCTTCTAATAACTTTATTAAGAAGAACAGGACCTTCTATAACTTATTATTTTGTGATTTTTTTAATTTTAATTCAAATCTTATTAATAATTTTAGAATCAGCTGTTGCAATTATTCAATCATATGTTATTTCTATTTTAAGAAATCTTTATGCTAGTGAAGTAAATTAATAATTAATGACAACACACCATAATCATCCATATCATTTAGTTGACTACAGACCTTGACCTTTGACCGGTGCAATTGGAGTTTTAACTTTAGTAACAGGCATAATTAAATGATTTCATAATTTTAATATAAATTTACTAATTTTAGGTTATATTATTACATTATTAACAATATACCAATGATGACGAGATATTTGTCGAGAAGGAACTATACAAGGTAAACATACAATTTTAGTATCAAAAGGATTACGATGAGGTATAATTCTNTTTATTATTTCAGAAATTTTTTTCTTTATTTCTTTTTTTTGAGCTTTTTTTCATAGAAGTTTGTCCCCTAATATTGAAATTGGAATAACATGACCTCCTGTTAATATTACCCCTTTTAATCCTTTCCAAATTCCTTTATTAAATACTATTATTTTAATTACCTCAGGAATCACAGTTACTTGAGCTCATCATGCTTTAATAGAAAATAATTTTACTCAAACAACTCAAGGTTTATTTATCACTGTGATTTTAGGAATTTACTTCACTATACTTCAAGCATATGAATATATTGAAGCTCCTTTCACTATTGCAGATAGTATTTACGGATCTACTTTTTTTATAGCAACAGGATTTCATGGTCTTCATGTTTTAATTGGAACAATTTTCTTACTAATTTGTTTAATTCGACATATAAATAATCATTTTTCTAATAACCACCATTTTGGATTTGAAGCAGCTGCCTGATATTGACACTTTGTTGACGTAGTTTGATTATTTCTTTATATCTCTATTTACTGATGAGGAAATTAACTATTTATATAATATATTTAGTATATTTGACTTCCAATCAAAAAGTTTAATTTTTATTAATATAAACAATTATTACTATTTTAATAATTTCCATTATTTTTATTATTTCATCTAATATTATAATATTTCTTTCTATAATTTTATCAAAAAAATCTTTCTCAGACCGAGAAAAATCTTCCCCATTTGAATGTGGATTTGATCCTAAATCTTCAGCTCGACTTCCTTTTTCATTACATTTTTTTTTAATTACAGTTATTTTTTTAATTTTTGATGTTGAAATCGCACTAATTTTCCCTATAATTTCTACTTTTTCATTTGTTAATATAATTATCTGAACAAAAATTAATTATTTTTTCATAATTGTTTTAATTTTAGGACTCTATCATGAATGAAATCAAAATATATTAAAATGAACTAATTAATAAGGATAATAGTTTATAAAAACATTTGATTTGCATTCAAAAAATATTAAATTTTTAATTTATCTTAAAATAAGAAGCAATTTTGCATTTAATTTCGACTTAAAAGAAAGAGTTTAATTAACTCCTTATTTATTAATTGAAACCAAAATAGAGGTATATCACTGTTAATGATAAAATTGAAATTTAAATTTCCAATTAAAAAGAAATAAAATATTTAAAATTAAGCTGCTAACTTAATTTTTAGTGGGTTAAATTCCATTATTATTTCTATTTATATAGTTTAAATAAAACATTACATTTTCATTGTAAAAATAAAAATATTTTTTTTTTATAAATAATAATAATAACAACAATAATTATTATTAATATTATTATATTATATTATATTATATTATATTATATTATATTATATTATATTATATTATATTATATTATATTATATTATATTATATTATATTATATTATATTATATTATATTATATTATATTATATTATATTATATTATATTATATTATATTATATTATATTATTATTATTATTATTATTATTATTATTTTTATTTAAAGATTAAAAATCTCCTTAATATCTTCAATATTATGCTCTATTATATAAGCTATTTAAATAAATAAATAATATAAATAATATAACAATTATTCATAAAACAAATCTAAATAAATAAATTTTAAAATTATTTATCTGATAAAAATAATAGAAAATTGAATATTTTTTTAAAATACTAAATATTCCTTGACCTCTATATATTTCTCTTCACCCTATATCTACAATTTTTAATAAATTTTGACCAAAATTTAAAAAAATATAATTTAAACCATAAGTAGATAAATTTGGTATGAATCATATTAATCTTAAAAAATTTCTTAAATTATATGTATATAAAAATTTATTTAAAGAATAAATTTTTATATTTCTAACTAAATAACCTATTAATACCCCTAACAATCTCACATAAATTACTATTATTTTTATATTAAAAGGTAAATAAATTAAATAAGGATAAGAAAAAATTATTCATCTTAAAAATCTTCCTCTTATTACTCTTATAAATAATAAAACAAATATTCTCTTTAATATAATATAATCTTCATCAAATAAATTGTAAACTCTTAATAAATTAAAATCATTAATTATTAAATATATTAATAAACGAAAACTATAATATATAGTTAATCCTGTAGAAATATAATATAAAAAAAAAACAAATATATTTAAATATCTTAAAGAAACTATTTCTAAAATTAAATCCTTAGAATAAAATCCAGCTAAAAAAGGAATCCCACATAAAGCTATATTAGAAATATTTAAACATAAAGAAGTATAGGGTAAATAATAACTAAGCCCGCCTATATAACGAATATCTTGAATATTATTTATTATATGAATAACAACTCCTGCACATATAAACAATAAAGCCTTAAATATAGCATGAGTTAGAAGATGGAAAAAAGCTAAATCTGGTAATCCCATTCTCAAAATTCTTATTATCAATCCTAATTGACTCAAAGTAGATAAAGCAATAATTTTCTTTAAATCAAATTCATAATTAGCAGTAATTCCCGCTATAAATATAGTTAATCCTGATAATAATAATAAAATTTTTAATATAAATAAATCTAATAATAAATTATTAAACCGAATTAATAAATAAACTCCAGCTGTAACTAAAGTCGAAGAATGAACTAAAGCAGAAACAGGAGTAGGAGCTGCTATAGCAGCTGGTAATCAAGATCTAAATGGAATTTGAGCTCTTTTAGTTATAGCCGCTAAAATAATTATAGTCCCAACTATTTTTATAAAATAATCATACTTATAAAATTTAAATAATAAATATAATTTCAACTCCCATAATTTATTATTCAAGAAATTAGAAATTAAAATACAAACATCACCAATACGATTAGATAAAGCAGTTAATATCCCAGCATTATAAGACTTAATATTTTGATAATAAATTACTAAACAATAAGAAACTAATCCTAAACCATCTCAACCTAAAAAAATTCTAATTATATTAGGACTAATAATTAATAAAATTATAGAAAAGACAAATAATAAAACTAAAATAATAAAACGATTTAAATTTTTTTCAGAACTTATATATCTTATTCTATAAAAAATAACTACTGAAGAAATTAAAGAGACAAATATTATAAACAACAAAGATATTCAATCTAATAAAATTGATATTACAATTATATTTGAATTAAAAGAAATAATTTCCCACTCTAAGAAAAAAATAATATCTTGATGAATAAAATAAATTAAAAAAAAAAAATTAATTAAACTAAAAAAAAAAAGAAAAAAAATTCTTAAAAAACAAATTGATGATGTATTATTTTTTGAATGACTTAAAATGAAAAACTCATATTTTTGATACCACAAATCAATATTTTATATAAATTATTCAAGTAAAATCAAATTATTCTATAATCAATTTTCATTACTAAAATATTTAAAGGTAATCAATGTAATATTAATATTAAATATTCACGAGAAACGCCAGTATAAAATCTATAAATTCCACAATAATATTTTCCATGTTGAGTATAAGAATATAAATATAATCTATACCCAGCTCTAAAAAAAGAAATTAATATTAAAAAAATTATAGAAAATCAACATCACCTTATTAAACTATTAATTAATATAATTTCCCCTATTAAATTTAAAGAAGGAGGAGCTGCTATATTTCTTGACATTAATAAAAATCATCATAATCTTAATGAAGGTATAAAATTTATTATTCCCTTATTAATAAATAAACTTCGACTATGTAAACGTTCATAATTAATATTAGCCAAACAAAATATTCCAGAAGAACATAAACCATGACCAATTATTAAAACATAAGATCCCATAAATCCTCAATAACTTATTGTTATAATACCCCCAATTACTAATCTTATATGAGCCACTGAAGAATAGGCAATTAAAGATTTTATATCTACTTGACAAAAACAATTTAATCTAACACAAAATCCCCCTAATAAACTAATAATAATTCAAATAAAATTAAATTTTAACCCTACTTGTTGTAAAAATACCATTACTCGTAATAAACCATACCCCCCTAATTTTAGCATAATACCAGCTAAAATTATTGAACCTGAAACTGGAGCTTCTACATGAGCTTTGGGAAGTCATAAATGAACAAAATATATAGGTATTTTTACTAAAAAAGCTATAATTATTCTAAAATATAATAAATATAAATTTAAATTCACAAATTTTAAAAAATATATTATGATATAATTTATTTCATTGAATACATAAAAAATGCCTAACAATAATGATAAAGAAGCAAATAAAGTATAAAATAATAAATATAAACCTGCCTGAATTCGTTCAGGTTGATACCCTCATCCTATAATTAATAATAAAGTTGGAATTAAACTCCCTTCAAAAAATAAATAAAGTATAAATAAATTTAAAACAGAAAAAGTTAAATACAATATAATTAATAAAAAAATAATATTAAAAAGAAAAAAATTGATATAAAATTTAATTTTTAATAAATTTTCTCTTGCTATTAATACAAGACCACAAATTCAAATTCTTAATAAAATTAAGCCAAAAGAAATTATATCACAACCAAATATATATCTTAAATTATTAAAATTATTTAATGTAATATTTAAATTTAAAAAAAAAAATATTAAAATAAATAAAAACATTTGAACCAATCAAAATATATTTTTTATAAAACATAAAGGAATTATAAAAATTATTATAAATAAAAATTTTATCATTATAGTAAATTAGAACTTTGAAAATAATCATTTCCATGAGTGCGAATTATAGAAACTAAAATAGATAAACCTAAAGCCCCTTCACATACAGCAAAAACTAAAAAAACTATTAATATATATATATTTATATGTATATAATTTATAATAAATAATATAAATAAAAAAATTCTTAAAACTAAAAATTCTAATCTTAATAAAATAATTAATAAATGTTTATGTTTTGAAACAAAAATTAAATTTCCAATAATATATATAAATATAATAACTATAACAATATTAAAAATTTTCATTAGTTTTTATAGTTTAAAAAAAAACATTGGTCTTGTAAATCAAAATTAAGATTTTTCTTTAAAAACTTCAAAGAAAAAGAATTTTCTTTATCAATAATCTCCAAAATTATTATTTTTATTAAACTATTCTTTGATATAAAAATTTTTCTATCATTAATAATAATAATAATATCCATTATAATATTTTTTTTAAATCATCCTTTATCAATAGGATTAATAATTTTAATTCAAACTATTTTTACCTGCTTAATTACAGGTATATTAATTAATACTTATTGATTTTCTTATATTTTATTTTTAACATTTTTAGGAGGATTATTAGTTTTATTTATTTATGTTTCAAGGATTGCTTCTAATGATATATTTAAAAATAATTTTTTTTTTTTAAAAATTATAATATTAAGAATTTTTTGCATTTTTACTGTTAGAATAATCTTTTATAATAATTTAAATTTATTAAATTCATTTTTTAATAACGAAATAGAAAATTTTTTTAATGAAAATTTATTTTTTAATAATGAAAATAAAATTAATCTTTCTAAATTATATAATAATCAAACTTATTTAATAATAATAATAATAATTATCTATCTTTTTATTGCTTTAGTAGCAGTTGTAAAAATTACCAATATTTTTTATGGGCCTCTTCGCCAAACTATATAAATTTTTACTTAACTAATGATAAACAATTATAAGCCTTTGCGAAAAACTCACCCTATTTTTAAAATTATTAATGGATCTCTTATTGATTTACCTTCCCCATCTAATATTTCAACATGATGAAATTTTGGATCACTTTTAGGATTATGTTTAATAATTCAAATTATTACTGGTCTATTTTTAACAATATACTATACAGCAAATATTGAAATAGCCTTTTATAGAGTAAATTATATTTGCCGAAATGTAAATTATGGATGACTAATCCGAACAATACATGGTAATGGAGCATCATTTTTTTTCATTTGTGTTTATTTACATATTGGACGAGGAATTTATTATGAGTCATTTAATTTAAAATATACTTGAATAATTGGTGTAATTTTATTATTTTTATTAATAGGAACAGCATTCTTAGGTTATGTTTTTCCTTGAGGACAAATATCCTTTTGAGGAGCAACAGTAATTACAAATCTCCTTTCTGCAATTCCTTACTTAGGTAATATATTAGTAAATTGAATTTGAGGGGGATTTGCAGTAGATAATGCTACATTAACCCGATTTTATACATTTCATTTTCTTCTACCATTTATTTTAATTATAATAACATTAATTCATTTATTATTTTTACATCAAACAGGATCTAATAACCCTTTAGGAATTAATAGAAATTTAGATAAAATTCCTTTTCATCCTTTCTTTTCTTTTAAGGATTTAGTTGGATTTTTTATTATATTATTTATTTTAATTATATTAGTATTAGTAAATCCTAATTTACTAGGAGATCCTGATAATTTTATTCCTGCTAATCCTTTAGTGACCCCAGTTCACATTCAACCAGAATGATATTTTTTATTTGCATATGCAATTCTTCGATCAATCCCTAACAAGTTAGGAGGAGTTATTGCTTTAGTAATATCTATTTTTATTCTTATTATTTTACCTTTTACTTTCATAAAAAAAATTCAAGGAATTCAATTTTATCCCTTAAATCAAATTTTATTTTGATGTATAGTTACTACTGTTATTCTTTTAACATGAATTGGAGCCCGACCAGTAGAAGATCCTTATATTATTACAGGACAAATTCTTACTTTAATTTATTTTTCATATTATATTATTAACCCTTTATTAAGAAAATATTGAGATAATTTAATTTTTAACTAATTAATGAGCTTGTTAAAGCATTTGTTTTGAAAACTTAAGAAAGAATTAAATATTCTATTAATTTATATAAATACTAAAAAAGTTTAATTAAATAAAAAAAATTTTCACGCCAATAAATAACATTAAAAAATTCAATGAAATAGGTAAATATCTTTTTCAAGCTAAATATATAAGTTTATCATACCGATAACGAGGTAAAGTACCCCGAACTCAAATAAAAAAAAATGAAATAAAAACTATCTTCAAATAAAATAAAATACTCAAATCATAACCCCCTATATATATTAAAATAAATAACATTCTTATAAATAAAATACTTGAATATTCAGCTAAAAAAATTAAAGCAAATCCCCCTCTTCTGTATTCAATATTAAACCCAGAAACTAATTCTCTTTCCCCCTCAGCAAAATCAAAAGGAGTTCGATTAGTTTCCGCTAATCTCGAAGATAATCAACATAATGATAAAGGTATTATTACAAATAAAAATCAAATTACTGTTTGATAATAACTAAATTTTACTAAATTAAAATCTATAATTATAATAATAACAGATAATATAATTAAAGCTAAACTAACTTCATAAGAAATAGTTTGAGCTACTGCACGTAACCCCCCTAATAAAGAATAATTAGAATTAGAAGATCAACCAGAAACTATCAATGTATAAACTCCTAAACTTGTACAACAAAAAAAAAATAAAAATCCCAAATTAAATCTAATTATATTAAAATAATAAGGAATAACTATTCAAATTAATAAAGATAAAAAAAAACTAATAATAGGAGAAAAATAATAAGCTATATAATTAGAAAATAAAGGATAAGTTTGTTCTTTAGTAAATAATTTAATAGCATCTCTAAAAGGCTGTAAAATTCCTATAAATCCTAATTTATTAGGTCCTTTTCGAATTTGAATATAACCTAAAACTTTACGCTCCAATAAAGTTAAAAAAGCAACTCCAATTAACACCCCTAAAATTAATATTACTAACCCAATTAAAATTAAAATATAATCATTTATATACATATACTATCTATATAAATTAATTATATATTTATGATTTCTAAAACCATTACACTTTTCTGCCAAAATAGTTTTATTATTTTTTTTATTTAATATAAATTATTAATATTCACCTAAATAAAATTATTTTAAATATTTGATCCTTTCGTACTAAAATATTTTATTTTCCTAAAGATAGAAACCAACCTGGCTTACACCGGTTTGAACTCAGATCATGTAAGATTTTAATGATCGAACAGATCAAAATTTTAAACTTTTGCATTTAAATTTTATCTTAATCCAACATCGAGGTCGCAAACTTTTCTTTTTATTTGAACTAAAAAAAAAAATTACGCTGTTATCCCTAAGGTAATTTAATCTTATAATCAAAAATTTTGGATCATCTACTCATTCATTTATGTATATATATATATATATATATATATATATATATCATTTAAAAAAAGTTTTTCTTATTTTTTTATCACCCCAATAAAATATAAAATTTAATTTAAATTTAAAATTTACAAAAAAATTTTTAATTATCATTTTATATTAACCTCTATAGGGTCTTCTCGTCTTTTAAATTTATTTTAGCTTTTTAACTAAAAAATTAAATTTTATAAATAAAAATAAGACAGTTTATATCTCATCCAATCTTTCATACAAGTCACCAATTAAGAGACTAATGATTATGCTACCTTTGTACAGTCAAAATACTGCAGCCCTTTAATTTTTCATCAGTGGGCAGATTAGACTTTAAATTATTAATCAAAAAGACATGTTTTTGATAAACAAGTGAATATAAATTTTTGCCGAATTCCTTATAATTAATTATCAAATAAATTTAAAAATTAATTAATTTTATATTTATACTAATTTTATCATTATAACTAAAATTTTTTAATTAAATTTTATTTTTTTATAAAAAATTAAATTTCCCTATTAAATTTTATTTTAATTGAAATTATTTATAAAAAATTATAATTTTTAAACAATATAAATTTTATAATTTTCAATATAAAATATTTTTTTTTATAATATATTTAAATTAAAGCTTATCCCTTAAAATATTAAATTTAAATTAAAAAATATTCTCCTAATTAATATTTTTATAAATAAATTCAAAATTAAATTTCTTTCTAAAAAAACTAGATATATTTAAAAACGATTAACATTTCATTTCTAATTAATTATGAAAAATATTTTTACCACAATAACTTTTTTAATTAATTAACTCTTTTAAATTCGAGAATATTTTAATTTAAAACCCTTTTATTAATAAACTCTGATACACGAGATACAATAAATAAAATTTACTTTTTTGAAAATTTATTTTCAATTATTTCAAAATTCTTTCACAATACTAATTCACTATAAATTAAATAATTTTTTCTTTATAAAATACTTAAACCCCCATTAAAATATTTATTTTTAAAATTATTTTTATTAAATTTTTATTATACTAATTTTCCCCCTAATCAAATTAAATAAATAACTATTATCTTTTCAATGTAAATGAAATGCTTAAATCAAGCTCTAATTTGTTCTTTCTAGAAACACTTTCCAGTACCCCTACTTTGGTACGACTTATTTCAATTTATTAATGAAAGCGACGGGCAATATGGACATATTTTAATTTTTAATCATTTTATTAAATTAAATAAAATTACATTTAAATCCACTTTCAATTAAATTTTTCAATTTAATATTCATTTAAATAAATTTATTGTAATCCATTATATTCTTAATTATTATCTGCATCTTGATCTGATTTAACTTTTAATTTAAATTTTAAAATATTAAATTTATTTAAAAATATTTTTATAACAACGATATACAAAATTATAAATTAAGTAAAATTATTCGTGGATTATCAATTAATAAACAGATTCCTCTAAATGAACTAAAATACCGCCAAATTATTTAAGTTTCAATAAATAATTATATACTATTTTAGTATTTTTTATTTAAATTTTTAATAATAGGGTATCTAATCCTAGTTTTTAATAAAATTTATTAATTCATATATAAAAAATTAATTTTTAATTAAATTAAAATTTCACTTATTAATTTAACATTTAAATTAATTTATTTTTATATTAATTATTACTAATAAAATTTAAATTAACTTTTGTATAACCGCAACTGCTGGCACAAAATTTGTTATTAATTTTAATATTACTAAATCTTAATTTCTTAAATTTTTAATATTAATTACTATTATATTTAAATTAAATATTTTTTAAATATTTAAATATTAACACTAAAATTTATATGTAAAAATAAATTTTCAAAAAACCTTTATAAATTCATAAAAAAATTTATTTATATAAATATTTTTGTGCATAGATTCTTTTTTTTTTTTTTTTTATATTAAAAATTTAATAATAATAATATTAATTAATAATATTTATATTAAAAATTAATTATTCTTTCTCTTTTATTTTGGATTACCGTATGGAAAATTACATTGGCCATTTAAATTTTTAAAAATTAATAATACGATAAATATTTAATATTATTAAGATATTTTAATAATATTAAATTAATTTATATTATTATTATATTAAAAATTTAATAATAATAATAATATTAATTAATTAATAATAATAATAATAATAATAATAATAATAATAATAATAATAATAATAATAATAATAATAATAATAATAATAATAATAATAATAATAATAATAATAATAATAATAATAATAATAATAATAATAATAATATTATTAATTAATAATATATTTTTATATAAATTTTTCTTGAACCATTGTTAATAATTTTTATATAAATAATATAATTTATAAA